AATGCAAAATAGAGATCTTTGATGATTCAAGGGGCGTATTCATAATAATGAATATTTACCGACTTTCTAACTAGAACTACTATACTCTAACTCAGTATTCAGTATAATGATAACGTATTATTTTGTTAGTTCCTTTTTTATTTCAACTAAATAAAAAAAAGATCTCTATTTTCTGAATACTATGACTGGACTTTTATGAAAAAAAAAAATGAAAGCCCTTTATCGGATTTGAACCGATGACTTACGCCTTACCATGGCGTTACTCTACCACTGAGTTAAAAGGGCTTATTTGATTTTATTCCCGAACGAATCACTATGTGGATAAAATTTCTATATGCACATATATTATATACATAAGTATATGCAGTAGACTCATGGTGGCTAGTGGCTGATTTTGGAATAATCAAATGGATTTGCCTAGCAAGTCTAGGCTAAAATGAATTGTTTCAAGACCCGCCTTAATTTTTTTTTATTGAGATGATTCCTATCAAAACAAAATTGGCTTGATTGGTACATAACATACATGTACACTTACCAATTCGACATAAAAGAAATTTCAAGATATTTCATCGAATCATGTGATGAAGAGATTCTACTTGTCCCCTTGAACTAAAGTCTTAGAGAAAATTTTTGATAACTTCTTGATCCCGCTTACTAGATTTATTTTAGTAGATTTATATAGAGAATGTCGATTGATAATGAATATCAATGACGAATCCAACAATTCTATACAATTCTGAAAAACGGAAAGATTCTTTGGATCTAATCATATCATTCCATTATATTGACAATTCCAAAAAACTGATCATACTATGATCATAGTATGAGGGCGGTTGGACAAGTCGGCCCCCATCGTCTAGTGGTTTAGGACATCTCTCTTTCAAGGAGGCAGCGGGGATTCGAATTCCCCTGGGGGTAGGGTACTGCGAAAGGAAGTTGATCATGGATTACCAATAAGCCTAAAATTGATTCTTCCTGGGTCGATGCCCGAGCGGTTAATGGGGACGGACTGTAAATTCGTTGGCAATACGTCTACGCTGGTTCAAATCCAGCTCGGCCCAATAATTCGCCAATCTACCATGAAATGGTCTAACCCCTTCTTGTCCTTCAGAAATACCCCATACGAAGATAAAAAAGAATCAAATTTTCTGCTAGATCCCTTATTTCCCTGGGATTGTAGTTCAATTGGTTAGAGCACCGCCCTGTCAAGGCGGAAGCTGCGGGTTCGAGCCCCGCCAGTCCCGACGGATCCAATATCCCATAAATACATCAATTCATTTTTTCCCTTTCTATGAACTATGAAAGGGTGTCGGGGGGCATACTTTCATTCCCAAAGCAAATAAGGGGTTGTTATTTCTTTTTTCTTTTCTATTTTTCCATTTCGCTTTTATTGTTTGTTTAGATTTGTAACTATGTGACTAATCGAAGTGGAAAGGCAATCTGATGATCCTTTATCAGATGATTGTACAAGGAAGACGCAAGGTAGGTTATAGAAAAAAACAAGGAAATGGATTCTAAATAAAGGAATTTTGGATTGATTGGGTCAGGAATCCAAATTTGGATTCGGTATGGATAAAAGAACTTCCTATGTTATACTATTCAAGTCTCGACGACGAATTGATTTGATAGATCAGATATTGTTATTCATGATATTGATCCGATTCAAGATCATCGAGAGGTAATTCATTCATTGAATTTACAGATAAAATATTTATCATCTCTAGGGGATTAAATCCCGAGTTATTGCGAAGTAAAAAAAACGATGAGATTATGGAAGTAAATATTCTTGCATTTATTGCTACTGCGCTATTCATTCTAGTTCCTACCGCTTTTCTACTTATCATTTACGTAAAAACAGTCAGTCAAAATGATTAATTCAATTGAATTTGAAAATTCATTTGAACGAAACTTTCCTTCTGAGTTCTTATCGAAAATTGACGAAGTCAAATGAAAAGGATTCCAATTTCGCGTCTTAACTTAAATGAAATGAGCGGACTATAATCGGCAGTATTCTAAAAGATAGATAGTATGGTAGAAAGAAATAGATGCATCTTTCTTTCTACCATACTATCTATCTTTTAGTCTATAAAGTTGTAATCTAGAATAAAGATAAAGGCTTAAGTTTTTATAGATCAATCTACAATATTCTCTTCATAGATGTATATTAATTCCATATCATATATTGTATGGAATTGACATAATACCCAATTTACTACATCGATTTGTTCCGATCAATCGGAAATCACTCTTATCTTAGGATTCTAATTCCTTTCCTTTTACTAATAAGGAAGAGAAAACCTCACCGATTTTGAATGCCCGAACCATGATATGAAATAAGTCGATAAAGCATAAATCGACTTTCTAAAATTAGAAACCAATCGGTAAATGCCCCATATGTGACTCGCTCAAGGTAAGATCTTATTATTGCATAGTCTCTCATTAGATAACCACTATCTCTATATCATTTCTCATAGAAAGTGCGTATACACTTAACAAAACGTCTTCTTCTTTGAACAATAAAGAGGGAAAGAAATAAAAAAAGTCTAGTCTTTCTCAGTATCTATCTATAAAGATAGTAAGAGCTCATTCCATTGATTGAAATAGAAAATTTCGGAAGAATTTTAGGTTAGAAGAAATTTCCAATCATCGGAATCCCTTTCTTTTCGAAATACAAACACGGGAATCACTGAAATATCTCTTTGAGAGAAAGAGTATGATTCATATCATAGATAACTCCATTGGAGTCCAATGGGATTCGAAATTCAGAGATTTTGATTTTAAATAGTTCAAAACGCGTTGCAGAACGATCTATAAAACAATTGATACGGTTTGATTCCTCAACTCAATTAGTAGTACTTCTAGAGCCCACTTCTTCCCCACACTACGAGTGAAAGGGAAAATGTAAAGACTACCATTAAAGCAGCCCAAGCGAGACTTACTATATCCATGTGAATTATGTCCCCTATCTCTATAAATACGAAGGAATTTTTCCATTATTCCTCCCTAATAATAGTGGAATCCATGGCGCAGAGTCAAAAAGGGATTCTGACCGAACACTATCGAGAAACCAATCCAATAAATCGATTATGATTTCGAATCGGGAAAGATTAAACACAAGCAAAATACGTAGTAAGATCCGAAGGGAATGGGAACATGTAGGAATAAGAATAATAAGGCCTATTCTTTTTTTGTTTTGTTGACCTTAGTAAGTAAAAACAGACAAGGGAGAAATCACGAAAAACCAGAAATCTCTATCTATTACAGACCTCTATTTCCCCATTTGATCCGGTACCCCCCTTCCCCATTATTGCTCTGAAAGAGGGGGCTTGTCTAGGGGTTGCCGCAAAGAAATTCTTTCTGTTTGCCCCTTTTTCTATAAAATAGAAAAGTCAATTATCAATCCAATTTAATATTGGTTGGATACCTGAGCACTCGGAGATTCTCGCGAGTCCGTCGTATATTGCACCTCCTTCCAAAACTCTTAATTGAATCAGATTTCCTATTCAGGCTCTACAATCTGATTCAAGATCCAGTCATTAGACACTTCCTTAGTAATATAAGGGAATCGTGAAGTCTTGATAGACCCTCTACCAGTAGATTCGAATATTTCCTTGAATCCTAGATGCGAACGAGCATTCACACTCTTTTTGTTTAGAAATTTTGTTTAGAAAACCCTCAGACCACATGCTTAGAATCAACAAAGCATTAACAGTCTGTTTCCTCTGCTTCTAACGGGGAAGAATTCTGCGAGTTCTATAAGCGGAACCGAAGAGAAGAAGAGATTTTGGGTTTTTTTGTTGATCAGGCGACACCCGGATTTGAACTGGGGAAAAAGGATTTGCAGTCCCCCGCCTTACCACTCGGCCATGCCGCCAAAATAATACAAAATAGATGAAAATTTTCCCAGATTGCTGAAGTTTTATTGTACTTGGATTTTGACTCCTGTTTTCCTTAATCCTTTTCCTAAAAGAAACACCCTTTTTGGATTTTATCCATCCCTTCGATTGATTGTATAGTATTGGAAAATCCACAATGCTAAAAACATTCTCTGGCTTTTCTATTGAGAAATCAAATGTGGATTTTCAGCCGACAAACTTGAACCATTAACTATTGACTGCTTAGTTCGAATTAATGACGATTCTGGGATTTGAATCGCAAATTGTGTTTTCCTAATGACATAAGAAAATACAAATTGAGACAGAACTAATCAGTATTTATTTTTTCAATCAAAAAATCCTTCTCAATTTCAATTATAACAAAACATATCAGTATATGTAAACCCCAGAACATAAATTGTTACACAGATATCTATTATTTAGATATATTGTCTATAGGTAATTATCATAAAATTATCCTACTTCACTTCAATTTTGCATTAAATAGAAATTCTCTTTTGATAGAACACGACCCGGACTGTCCCGAATAGAACCAGCAATAAAAGAGAAGTCGGATATTATAGCTATCCGCATACGTGTTTAATAAGTGCAACCCTTCTTATACACTTCAAATCATATTCTATTCAAAAATCAGTAAAGTAGAAATATTTCTCTTCTCTGCGAATCGTTTTTTTTTTGAATAACGAAATCTCTAACATAAAGACGGTTAAGTGTTAAAAAAATGGATCCTATGTTGTTTCTGATTTTTCTGTCTTTGTATTTATCTCCCAAATACCGAATCCTTTTATTTTTCTCAAATTCGAATATGTAATATCATAATAATGGTATAATTGAAATCCTTTTTGTTTTGTTATTATATACAAAACCTTATGACTTTAACTTTAATAAGTCTAAGTGACAGAATTCTGTTTCTAGGACTGTTTTATCAATTCCTTTCCATTTTGATCTGTTGCAACTTCCAATTTAAGTAGAAAATTCTCTTTATTCCTCCGTTCAAACGTAGTTCATACATTTCATTCCAAATATGGAGTTGGATAAAATTTCATGTGATTCAGTAAACAGAATAGAAATTCCATCAGTGCTAGATCATCGATCTAATTCGAT